AGTGAAGATCCGGTTATAAACGATACGGGTAAAAAGATTCATAGTTGGAGTGAAAGTTCTAGTTCCAATAATACTAATCATTTAGTGGGCGTCAGGGACGTTCGTAATTTTATCTCGGATGATACCTTTTTAGTTAGAGATAGTAATAGGAATATTTATTCCATATATTTTGATATTACTAATCAAATTTTTGAGATTGACAATGATCCTTCGTTACTGAGTGAACGAGAAAGTTCTTTTTTTCGTTATCGGACTTATGCTTATCTGAAGAATGGGTCTAAGAATAACGATCCTCCCTGTGATCGTTCCATGTATGATACTAAATACACTTGGAATAATCACATTACTAGTTGCATTAACTCTTATCTTGGTTCTCAAATTTGTATTGAGAGTTCCATTTTAAGTAGTAGTGACAATTCCAATAACAGTTACATTTCTAGTTACATTTATGGTGAAAGTAGAAATAGTAATGAAAGGGGGAGCTCCAGCATAAGAACTAGCAGGAATGGTATTGATTTCATTCGAAGAGAAAATTCTACTGATTTTGATTTGACTCAAAAATATAGGCATTTGTGGGTTCAATGCGAAAATTGTTATGGATTAAATTATAAGAAACTTTTGAAGTCCAAAATGAATATTTGTGACCAATGTGGATATCATTTGAAAATGAGTAGTTCAGATCGAATCGAACTTTCGATTGATCCAGGTACTTGGGATCCTATGGATGAAGACATGTTTTCTCTGGATCCTATTGAATTTCATTCGGAGGAGGAACCTTATAAAGATCGTATTGATTCTTATCAAAGAAAGACAGGATTAACCGATGCTGTTCAAACAGGCATAGGTCGACTAAACAGTATTCCCATAGCAATTGGAGTTATGGATTTTCAGTTTATGGGGGGTAGTATGGGATCCGTAGTAGGCGAGAAAATAACCCGTTTGATCGAGTACGCTACCAATAAATTTTTACCTCTGATTCTAGTGTGTGCTTCCGGAGGAGCACGTATGCAAGAAGGAAGCTTGAGCTTGATGCAAATGGCTAAAATATCTGCTGCTTTATATGATTATCAATCCCATAAAAAGTTATTCTATGTATCAATCCTTACATCTCCTACTACTGGCGGGGTGACGGCTAGTTTTGGGATGTTGGGGGATATCATTATTGCCGAACCTAATGCTTACATTGCATTCGCGGGTAAAAGAGTAATTGAACAAACATTGAATAAGATAGTACCTGAAGGTTCACAAGCGGCTGAATACTTATTCCATAAGGGCTTATTTGATCCAATCGTACCACGTAATCCTTTAAAGGGTGTTCTGAGTGAGTTATTTAAGCTTCATGCTTTTTTTCCTTTGAATTAAAATTCACTTATTAAGTTAAGTGGAGCCTTATCAAATTATTTTTATTTTATTTAGTTACATTTTTTTATCGGAATCCAAGTCAAAATTCTAAGGAAGAATTTCTTTTTTCTTTAGTGACATAATCATAATATTGAATTGTAAATTGTATTAAAGAATCGTGCGGATAATTCTTTTTTTTTATACCGATATTCCATTACTGATTATTAATTAGGAAACCTCTATCAACAAGATAAAAAAAAGGTTCCTTCTTCGAAATTAAAATTGGGCAAGGCAAATAAAAGAAACCGAAGGTCATCTTTCCTTCTTGCTTCGTATGTTATGTATAGTATATATAATTCAAATAGAGAAAATATAGATATAGAGTATCTTTTCTTTCTACTATATCTTACGAGAATCTCTATTTTTACTAAGAATCCTGTTGTTGGATTGAATTCTAACGAGTCCTTCGGGAATTTGTAAGAAACTCTTTATTTCTTTATTTATTAAATAAATAAAGAAAATGAAAATTAGAATTCAATTCTAATTTTAAGACAAGAATAGATTATCATACGTATATTTCATGTGGATTTCTATATTTGATGTAGAAAGATAAAGAAGAATAAGTCTTATTTATTTAATTATCCATTCCTTGCACTTATTATTTAATATATATACTCACTTAGATATACTCAATATAATTCTATACGAATTATAATTATTCTAAGATATCTTTCTAACAATAACAGGTACAAATATTAAATCGAGGTACCCATTCTATGACAACTCTTAACAACTTACCCTCTCTCTTTGTGCCTTTAGTGGGCCTATTATTTCCGGCAATTGCAATGGCTTCTTTATCTCTTCATGTTCAAAAAAACAAGATTTTTTAGATTCGATAGGTGCAAATCTTATCTATTTTTTTTTCAAGACTTAGTACAGATATCTATTTAATAGAATATGGCGGTTTCCTCCGAAGATAGCTCTTATGTATGCGTAAATATATGGGTAAATAAATTATAGCAATTTTCAAATAGATCGGAATCGAGGTGGATGTATGAAATGTAAAGTCAATGTATCTATATGTGGATATCTATAGGAGATCATAGAAAAAGGATATTCTTATTTTAGACCTAACCAATTTGATCTAGCCAATTCGATGAATTACTCCTAAAGGCTTACATCCAAATAACGCTAGTTGATGAGAGTTACTTCGGAAACAAAATAAAGGAAAGTCCAACTTATTTGGGCTATTTTCTCAATTCCAATAAAATGCAACTGGATCTAGTATGAGTTGGCGATCAGAACATATATGGATAGAACTTATAGTGGGGTCTCGAAAAATAAGTAATTTCTGCTGGGCCTTTATCCTTTTTTTAGGTTCACTAGGATTCGTATTAGTTGGAACTTCCAGTTATCTCGGTAAGAATTTGATATCTTTAGTTCCGTCTCAACAAATTCTTTTTTTTCCACAAGGGATCGTGATGTCTTTCTACGGTATCGCAGGTCTCTTTATTAGTTCCTATTTGTGGTGCACAATTTCGTGGAATGTAGGTAGTGGCTATGATCGATTCGATAGAAAAGAAGGAATAGTGTGTATTTTTCGTTGGGGATTTCCTGGAAAAAATCGTCGCATCTTCCTACGATTTCGTATGAAAGATATTCAGTCCATCCGAATAGAAGTTAAAGAGGGTATTTATGCTCGTCGTGTCCTTTATATGGAAATCAAAGGACAGGGGGCCGTTCCTTTGACGCGTACTGATGAGAATTTAACTCCGCGTGAAATTGAGCAAAAAGCCGCTGAATTGGCCTATTTCTTGCGCGTACCGATTGAAGTATTTTGAAATGAATTTGAACAGAAGAAGAAATTCTTTCCCAGCGGCAGGGAAAAAATTCAAGAATTCTCTGTTCTTTCTTCATCATAGCTGAACTTTATAAAGTTTTTTCAGAACGTTCATTCGATCTAAAGTAGACGTATATGGAACATTCATAAAACGAAACTTTTTTTGTCCGTATAAAAAAGAATTTATGCGTATGGAAATCCACTCAACTCAATTCAGTAAAAAACAAATAAAGGTACCAAATCGAAATAAAATAATAGATTCATTTCGTATATCAAAACATTTCGGAATAAAGAATTTCTCTTTTTATTTTCAATATGAATTGATAGGTTAGATACAAATAGATCATATCTTGTAAATTCTCTCTTCTTTCTTTTGTCAATCGACCTTTCTTTTTTTTTTTATCTTTTCTTTTGTGTTTCGTAATGATCAAAGGAAAAGGATTGCTTGGATCTCTTATAAGGATAACTTTTCTGTCTTGTTTTGCCACTCATTTTTGATCGTTAGATCACAATATTCTTATTCTTCATAAATCTCTCTCCGTTTTTCCTGGAATATAAATACGGGTAGTCGGCCATTTTTTTTTTTTCGAAAGATTTTCTTTTTTGATAGAAAGGACAAAGGGAGTTCTTTTGGCTGAAAATGAAAATAATATTCATTACTTGCTTGGATTGGTTCTTTCAAGCATTCATCGAAAAGGTCTTCGAATTTGATCAATTTAATTGAGTTATCTGCAAACAAGATTTATTATTATTTCTTCATTCGAAACGGGCTCTTATTCTATTTCTGTATTCTTTCTAAATTCAAGGACTACCTACTGAATCACAAATAAAAAACAGGGAATAGATTCATAAGTCCGATGCCTTGTAATAGAACTTAAGGTTAATAGAAATAGTAGATCACATAGATTCAACAAATGAGGTGGGTTCATTAACAATTCAAAGATGAAAAAATGGCAAAAAAGAAAGCATTTCTTCCTCTTCTATATCTTACATCTATAGTATTTTTGCCCTGGTGTATCTCTCTCTCATTTAAGAAAAGTCTTGAATTTTGGATTATTAATTGGTGGAATACTAGGCAATCCGAAACTTTTTTGACTTATATTCAAGAAAAGAGTATTCTAGAAAAATTCATAGAATTGGAAGAACTCTTACTCTTGGACGAAATGATAAAAGAATATCCGGAAACACATCTACAAACACTTCGTATAGGAATCCACAAAGAAACGATCCAATTGATCAAGATGCACAATGAGGATCATATCCATATGATTTTGCACTTATCGACAAATATAACCTCTTTCATTATTTTAAGTGGTTATTCTATTCTGGGTAATGAAGAACTTGCTATTCTTAACTCTTGGGTTCAAGAATTCCTATATAACTTAAGTGACACAATAAAAGCTTTTTCTATTCTTTTATTAACTGATTTATGTATCGGATTCCATTCGCCCCATGGTTGGGAACTAATGATTGGCTATGTCTACAAAGATTTTGGATTTGTTCACAACGATCAAATAATATCGGGTCTTGTTTCTACTTTTCCAGTCATTCTGGATACAATTTTTAAATATTGGATCTTCCGTTATTTAAATCGTGTATCTCCATCACTTGTAGTGATTTATCATTCAATGAATGACTGATCCAAATCGAATATTTGTTACTTTGTAACATAAGGCACATAAGCAAAGCATTTCAATTTTAAGACGTACTTACTCTTTCTACCCTACAGGAATTTCTCCTACTCCTATATTCCAGTAAAATGATTTCAGTAAAGTAAATAGCAGAATTGTGGATAGGGAACTATACAAGCGACCTACCT